CCTCTCAACAACTAAGAGATCCATTCGAGGAACACGGGGACTAGATTCGTTGAAGTAATGAGCCTCCCGATATGGGGGCCCATTACTTCAGTTGATATAATGAAAAATTATTTCATTATTTTTTAGTCGGAACCTTAGGTGGTTCTCGAAAAAAGATAGCGAAAAAAATTATCCCTAAAGTCGAGACTAAAAGGAATGTATAAACCAATGCTTCCATAGATTCGATCGTGGTTTACAATTATAGCTTTCACATCTATTCGTTTGAGTGGGATCATTTACCATATCATAAAAAAAAGAGGGGAAAGAATCAACGAAAAGAAGTTGATTCAAGTCTCTATTTTTTTCTCGGGTACCCGAGAAAAAAATAGAGATAGAGGATAAAGAATAAAGATGCCAGAGCAGTCTTGTATCAAACTACTTGTCTCTTTGTAGTTGGATCCCCAAGTTTTTGGAATGCTCCAAATTCCACTTGAGCATCCAAATCCGGATCAATACCAGCAAAAACATCTCTAAACAAGGTTCTGGCGCCATGCCAAATATGTCCAAAAAAGAAAAGCAAAGCAAACGAAGCATGCCCAAAAGTGAACCAACCCCTTGGACTACTACGAAAAACACCATCAGATTTCAAAGTAGCCCGGTCTAATTCAAAAATTTCGCCTAATTGTGCACGCCTAGCATATTTTTTCACAGTAGCAGGATCGCTATAATTGACTCCATTGAGTTCGCCACCATAGAACTCAACAGTTACACCTACTTGTTCAACACTATACTTCGATTCTGCCCTTCGAAAAGGAACATCCGCCCGAACAATTCCATCTCCATCTACTAAAACTACCGGGAATGTTTCAAAAAAAGTAGGCATACGACGTACAAAAAGCTCGCGCCCTTCTTTATCTCTAAAGACGGGATGTCCTAACCATCCAACAGCTATTCCATCCCCGCTATCCATTGAGCCCGCCCTGAATAATCCCCCTTTTGCCGGATTATTACCAATGTAATCATAAAAAGCTAATTTTTCAGGAATTTTAGACCAAGCTTCCGATAAACTGAGATTTTCAGCTAGTCCGGCACTAACTCTTCGATATATCTCTTGCTGGAAGTATCCCTGATCCCACTGATAACGAGTGGGACCAAATAACTCGATTGGGGTTGTTGCTGAACCATACCACATAGTTCCAGCAACAACAAAAGCTGCAAAAAAAACAGCAGCGATACTACTAGAAAGTACAGTTTCAATATTGCCCATACGTAATCCTTTGTAGAGACGTTGAGGCGGACGGACACTAAGATGGAATAGGCCTGCTAATATGCCCAGCGTACCTGCTGCAATATGATGAGAGGCAATTCCGCCGGGAACAAAAGGATCAAAACCTTCCACGCCCCACGCTGGACTTACAGATTGTACTTTTCCGGTTAGTCCATAAGGATCAGACACCCATATTCCAGGACCATATAAGCCTGTTACATGAAATGCGCCAAAGCCAAAACAAGCCACTCCTGAGAGAAATAAATGAATTCCAAAGATTTTGGGCAAATCCAAAGAAGGTTTTCCTGTACGTTCATCACAGAATATTTCTAAGTCCCAATACACCCAATGCCAGATGGCCGCCAAAAAGCACAAGCCAGAAAACACAATATGTGCTCCTGCCACGCCTTCATAGCTCCAAATACCCGAATTCGTTACAGTTCCTCCTGAAATACTCCAACCACCCCATGAATTGGTTATTCCTAAACGAGTCATGAAGGGTATAACGAACATACCTTGTCTCCACATTGGATCAAGAACGGGGTCAGAGGGATCAAAAACCGCCAATTCGTATAGAGCCATCGAACCGGCCCAACCAGAAACTAGAGCCGTATGCATTATATGGACAGAAAGCAATCGGCCGGGATCATTCAATACGACAGTATGAACACGATACCAAGGCAAACCCATAGAAATACCCCTTTCTCAAAGAAAAATAGACACTATGTAACTTTATCGCATTGCATATAGAATTATACTATTTACCTAACCTTTTCAGCAAATTCTGTATGAGAAAAGGTTACTTTTTTCTGTATTCCGTTGAAAATAACGGCCGAATTCTGTTCGTAAGAACAAAGAGAAGCAGATCTATTCTATACCCGATAAGTACCAATACGCAATGGGAGCATTAGTCCCGTTTTGGGGGAATGAATGCATGGATACTTTTTTATTATTCGAACGATCTCTCTCTTCATTAAGATTCTTATTTATAAATTCTGTCTTTCTCTAAAAACCTTCGAATTTGTGTTCAATTTGTGTATTGTATAAAGTAAAAGTAGAATAAATAGAAAAAAAAATGATGAAGACAAAAAACTCATTTTTACGTTTCCATATTAAAGCGAAGTATAGTACTTAAATTTTTAATTTCATTTAATGCCCATTGGTGTTCCAAAAGTACCTTTTCGGAGTCCTGGAGAGGAAGATGCAGTTTGGGTTGACGTATAGTGCGACTTGTCAGACATATTGGGTCATATGGGATTCCCCCATTTTCTCCCCCGATCGAGATATCCTCTGTTTCGCCCCCAAAATATTGTATTGATTGGAGAATCAATCATGCGGAGCGTGAAGTTAAATTAGATTAATTTAGATTGAGGATCAATATTCTTAATTAGAAGAATTTATGGTTAACTTGGACTAAAAAATTTAGTATCCAGGCTCTGCTCATAAAATACCAAATTGGTAATAGTAATATATGTAGAATTACCACTTGTAGCTATGCATAGAAGATTCTTATATTTTATTTATTTAATTTTTAATTAGAGAGGCACTCTTAAACTGCCATGCCAACCATTAAATACATCGAATAGTTTGGGGGAGGTATGAAACGAATTGAAAAAAAGTCGTAGCAAAAAGAAGTGGTACTGAGATCATTTGTCCTATATGTACAACTAGAATTCGGATAGATCTTTCCCCGGAGTAGAACATGAACCTAAAATAAAAGAATTCAAAGGACCCATTCAGGAACAAGAAAATGACATCGTGATTTAAATCTCGACGAAACAATACATCAATGAGAGGTTAATTAAATAAGTTCAGTAAATTCTTTTTTTTAGGGAGGGGGTCAAAACTCTTTTTTTTTTTTTTTGAAGAAAAAAAACCTTCATTAGAAAAGCAGAAATCTCTTCAAAAAAAGAGATAGGGTTGGAATCGACACATTGATTCTTTATTTTCGCAATTTTTTTGAACCGTATGCATCCAAAGATGCACGTACGGTTCAAAAGGGATATAATTTTGTCCTAATCAACCGACTTTATCGAGAAAGATTACTTTTTTTAGGCCAAGAAGTTGATAGCGAGATCTCAAATCAACTTGTTGGTCTCATGGTATATCTCAGTATAGAAGATGATACTAAGGATCTTTATTTGTTTATAAACTCCCCTGGCGGATGGGTAATACCAGGAATCGCTATTTATGATACTATGCAATTTGTTTCGCCCGATGTACATACAATATGCATGGGATTAGCCGCTTCAATGGGATCCTTCATTCTGGTCGGAGGAGAAATTACCAAACGTCTAGCATTCCCCCATGCTTGGCGCCAATGAGTTTTTATTTGAAAAAAAAAAGAAGAAGAAGACTATGCCTTCGCCATATTGAATATGAATAATAGGTAATAATAGCATGGCACTTTGAGTTCGATATGAACAAACTATTATTGTTTTTCCTAACACGATATTTTATATCGAGATAGTAGTATGAAAAAAGGTTATTTCCGACTTGATCTTCTATGTCGGGAGTACTTTTCAGCGTCACAAACCGTTTTCTTCCACACCAGAAGCCTTTTTCTGATATTTCTCTTACGAAGAAAGGAGGACGAAAAAAAAAAGATAATTTTTTCTTATTTGATCGTATCAAAAAGAAACTTTGGGATTGCTAAATCACAGACGAGATAAATATAGAAAGCAACAGAACCATCATAGTATTTTTTACATTACAATATGAATGAAAGGAAGGGTGGTAAATGGATCATTCAACAATCTAGATCGGATGGATTCTTTTTTTCTTCTTCGATAGAATAGAAGGGGAAAAAATAAATTCCATTGCAGAGCCGTATGCAATGCGCAAAAGTGCCTGTACGGTCCGTCGTTCAATTCGATTTTTTTTTCTTGTTTTTTTTAGTCCTTACTTTAATCCAATTCTTCAAGATAGAAGAACCATTCATGCATGATGTTAGATCAATATTATCAGGGTTATGATTCACCAACCTGCTAGTTCTTTTTATGAGGCACAAGCAGGGGAATTTATCTTGGAAGCGGAAGAACTACTCAAACTTCGCGAAACCCTCACAAAAATTTATGTACAAAGAACAGGTAACCCTTTATGGGTTATATCCGAAGACATGGAGAGAGATGTTTTTATGTCAGCAACAGAAGCCCAAGCTCATGGCATTGTTGATCTTGTAGCGGTCGAAAATGAAACTACTGGAGATTTCGCCTAAATATATGATTCCCTCCATAATTCTATTTTTCCGTGATTTGATATTGAATGTAAATAATTCATAATCATCAATAAATCAGGTTAAGATCGATCTAAACCAACCTATTTTATTATATATATGTATGATATGCCGACAATTAAACAACTTATTAGAAACACAAGACAGCCAATACGAAATATCACGAAATCCCCCGCACTTAGGGGGTGCCCTCAACGACGAGGGACATGTACTCGGGTGTATGTGCGACTCGTTTAGATCATGAGTTCAAACAAAAAAAATGCAGCAATTTTTCAAGTACCAATCACCAGTACCAAGGAATAAAGATAGATAGGATGGAAACTATCTATATAGGATGGAAACTATCTATGTTATTTACTATCTAGAAAGCTAAAGATCCATCATCTACCTATATTTTTGTGTATCAAATTTATGGTTTCCATTGGTGCAAATCCAATCACCTCAGTTTGAGATGAAAAGTAATTCCCCATTGGTAGCAAATAGTTATCTATTAAGCGGAGGAAATAGTACTATAACTAT